TTTTTTTATATTCATTCTTCATTATATTTAGATTCATTATCTAATTATATAAATGAGTAGGAAGAAGAATGAATATGATAGATAATATGAATAAAAACATCAAATAAATTGAAATATAATGAAAATGAAAATAGAGAAATATTCAATTGAGATTGAATAGAAAGAGAATTCTAAATTCTAATTATAGATAAATTCTAGAATGAAGAAATACAAAAGTAAAGATATTCAAGAAAGATATTCAAGATAGAAAGATATATATAAATAGAGAAATTCATAAAATTCATATAATATAACTATAGAAATAGTAAATAGATAATATTCTATCTAATATAGAAAGAAAAAGAAAGAATAGAGGACCACCCCCCTCTCTTGACAGTAATATATGTTGTATATGTAAATCCTAGATGTGAAAAGAGGCATAATTCATCTAGAAAAGGGAACATATATGGTATATAAAGAAGAAGAATAGGTGCACAACACAAATCAAAAGAAAAAAAAAAAGAAAAAATACAATAAGAATTGAAAATTGACTCATTCACTGAGTAAAGGATTGAATTGGATTCGATTGGGTGGTACCAACTCAATAGAATGCTAACTCCCATTTATTTCTTATGGAATTAACCGATCAACTTGCTATCGGATATTTATTTTTGATTCAGTACTTTTCAAAAAAGAATTTCGACATATTTAATATGTTTATTATGATTTATGATTATTAGAAGCAATCCCACTACTTCTGATCCTGTGGTTTCTAAACTTGAAGAACAAAACCTAGGACGTGTCGCTCAAATTATTGGCCCAGTACTGGATGTCATTTTTCCACCGGGCAAGATGCCTAATATTTATAATGCTTTGGTAATTCAAGGTCGAGATACTGTTGGTCAGCAAATTAATGTAACTTGTGAAGTACAACAATTATTAGGAAATAATCGAGTGAGAGCTGTAGCTATGAGTGCTACAGATGGTCTGATGAGAGGAATGAAAGTGATTGACACGGGAGCTCCTCTAAGTGTTCCAGTCGGGGGAGCTACTCTCGGACGAATTTTCAACGTTCTTGGAGAGCCCGTTGATAATTTAGGTCCTGTCGATACTCGCACAACATCTCCTATTCATAGATCTGCACCCGCCTTCATACAGTTAGATACGAAATTCTCAATCTTTGAAACAGGGATTAAAGTAGTGGATCTTTTAGCCCCCTATCGCCGTGGAGGAAAAATCGGACTATTTGGGGGAGCTGGAGTGGGTAAAACAGTACTCATCATGGAATTGATCAACAACATTGCCAAAGCTCACGGAGGCGTATCCGTATTTGGCGGAGTAGGTGAGCGTACTCGTGAAGGAAATGATCTCTACATGGAAATGAAAGAATCTGGAGTGATTAATGAAAAAAATATTGCAGAATCCAAAGTGGCTCTAGTCTATGGTCAAATGAATGAACCGCCAGGAGCTCGTATGAGAGTTGGCTTGACTGCCCTAACCATGGCGGAATATTTCCGGGATGTTAATGAGCAAGACGTACTTCTATTCATCGACAATATATTTCGTTTCGTTCAAGCAGGGTCCGAAGTCTCTGCCTTATTAGGTAGAATGCCTTCTGCAGTGGGTTATCAACCTACCCTTAGTACGGAAATGGGTTCTTTGCAAGAAAGAATTACTTCTACCAAGGAAGGATCCATAACATCGATCCAAGCAGTTTATGTACCTGCGGATGATTTGACCGACCCTGCTCCTGCTACGACATTTGCACATTTAGATGCTACTACCGTATTATCAAGAGGATTAGCTGCCAAAGGTATTTATCCAGCAGTAGATCCCTTGGATTCAACGTCAACTATGTTACAACCTCGGATCGTTGGCGAGGAACATTATGAAACTGCGCAAAGGGTTAAGCAAACTTCACAACGTTACAAAGAACTTCAGGACATTATAGCTATCCTTGGGTTGGACGAATTATCCGAAGAAGATCGTTTAACTGTAGCAAGAGCACGCAAGATTGAACGTTTCTTATCACAACCCTTCTTTGTGGCAGAAGTCTTTACTGGTTCTCCAGGGAAATATGTTGGTCTCGCAGAAACAATTCGGGGTTTTCAATTCATCCTTTCTGGAGAATTAGACGGTCTTCCCGAGCAGTCCTTTTATTTGGTGGGTAACATCGATGAAGCTACCGCGAAAGCTATGAACTTAGAAGAGGAGAGCAAATTGAAGAAATGACCTTAAATCTTTGTGTACTGACTCCTAATCGAATGATTTGGGATTCCAAAGTGAAAGAGATTATTTTATCTACTAATAGTGGACAAATTGGGGTATTACCAAATCATGCCCCCATTGCCACGGCTGTAGATATAGGTCTTTTGAGAATACGGCTAAACGACCGATGGTTAACGGTGGCTCTTATGGGCGGTTTCGCTAGAATAAGTAATAATGAGATCACCATTTTAGGAAATGGTGCGGAAATTAGTACTGACATTGATCCACAAGAAGCTCAACAAACTCTTGAAAT